TAAGCCAGGAATTTTTTCTTCCTGGGTCGATGCCCGAGCGGTTAATGGGGACGGACTGTAAATTCGTTGGCAATATGTCTACGCTGGTTCAAATCCAGCTCGGCCCAAAAATTGGCCGATCCGCCATGAAACGATATAACCTATTTGTTCTTCTCCAGAAATGCTTGATACGGAAGAAAAAAAAAAGTCTGATTTTCTCATATCTCTCTACTGCTATTTATTTGCTCTATTTTTTTTTTCATTTAAAGATTTATTATCAATCAATTTGGCAACAACAAAAAATTACTAGTAATCCGTGCTCCTTTCACTAAAGTGGATGTCCGTGCGTATATCAATATATTACTCGTGTCGCTGTTACAATATGACAATTCAAATCTAAAATCTACATGGATCCACATAGAAAGGGTTTGAAGGAAATAAAATCATAAGCATATATATATTGTACACTTTATTTCCCTGGGATTGTAGTTCAATTGGTCAGAGCACCGCCCTGTCAAGGCGGAAGCTGCGGGTTCGAGCCCCGTCAGTCCCGATGGATCAAAATCCAAGAAAAAAAATACATCAATTCATCTCTTCCTTTCCTGTCTGTGAAAGAGAGCAAGCAAAAATAACATAACAGAACATAATTTTATTAAAAATGGGATCCTTTTCTATTTTTTTATATTTTTCTTTTCACATTTCTCATTCTTTAATGAGTACTGATTGATGGGAGAAAGACATATGTGGATTATTACAATTATTGGTAGCACTATTTTCAGGACCCGACGGGATACCGTCCAGGGTCTGGCTTTTTTGATTACTCCCGATTTGTGTAATGGAATAGAGTACTCTTTGTTTCCCGAGAGCACATACACAAAACTAACAGAATTTGTACGATACAAAAGAAATTTAACATAGTTACTTTGATAGAATTTTTGATCAGAAATATCTTTTCTGGTTCCGATTTTGTGTAAACTCAATTACTAATTTTAATTTGAAAGAATCTATCGCATTTCAATTTCACACCGAACTTTTGATATCTACGTCCCATGACTAATTCAAGTAAAGAGGGTATTAATAAGATCAAACATAGATCCTATCTCTCCTAGCGAGCGAATTAAGAATTTTTTTTTTAGTTTAAGTAAGAGTCCTGCCGAAGAAAGAACAAACTTTTTTTTAATGAATTTGATGAAATATTTCATTTTTTATACTGGGGCTTGGCTTTATCATACTTATTTGATTTGTTTTCCAAGAAGATTAGATCAGTAAAAAATAAGGAAGGAGTTAATCCTTCTTTTTTGAATTTAGCTTCCGTTGTTTGTTTGGCTTTGTTTATAACCAATGTAAGTGTAAAGAGTGTAAAGGCAGTAAGATGATACTTCATCAGATGATTGTATTGTACAAGAGAGCTGTAGGTTATAGAAAAGAAAGAATAGAACAAAAAATGATAAATAAAAATAAAGTAAAGAAATTTAGGATCAGGAATCGAATTTAGAATTCGGTATGGATAAAAGATCGTCCTATGTTATACTATTCAATTCTCGATGATGAATCGATTTGATAGCTCTGATATTGTTATTCATGATATTTTAATACGATTTGATTACATTCCATCGAGATGGAATTTATCCCATTGAATTGACAAGCGAAAGATTTATCATCTCTATGGGATTAAATCCCGAGTTATTGCGAAAAAAAAAAATTAAACGATGAGATTATGGAAGTAAATATTCTCGCATTTATTGCTACTGCACTGTTCATTCTAGTTCCGACTGCTTTTTTACTTATAATATACGTAAAAACAATCAGTCAAAATAATTAATTTGAAGTAAACTTTACTTTTTAGTTCTTATCAATGGAAGAAAAATAAAAGAAAAAAAGGATTCAAATCTCGCGTCTTAAATGAAATGAGCGGACTAGAATTATCAGTATTCTATGAGAGCAGTATTCTATGAGATCCGATAGTATGGTAGAAAGAAATATATGAATCTTTCTACCATACTATCTATTATTGTTATTGGAGTGTATAAAGTTTTACTGTATAAAGATACAAGTTGAATATAGATCAATCTACAATATATATATCTTCATATTCCTATATAGATATAAATTATCTATATGTAATGTTAATGTACATAGTGTAACAATTCTATTTCTTTGCTTCATCTAGTTATTTAATTTATCTTATGTTGATTCCAATCAATCTGAAATAATCGAAAGGCAACTCTTACTCTTACGATTCTAATTCGTAGATTTTGGATTTTTTTCAATCGGAAAAAATCAAATCAATGAAGAAAAAAATCTTATGGGCAGATATTAATAAAAGAAAATCTAGTAATCTAGGAAGTAATTGATTGAGCAGTTGACAGATTATCCAGGGGTTCGGTTCTGCGAGAACTTCTTCTATTCGTATTTCTAAAAGAATTAGCAAACCCCATCTTTAACGTTTGAACCATGATATGAAATGAGTTCCATAAAATAAGTATAAATCAAATTAGTAAAATAACTAAAACAAAAAGAAAATAATAAAAATTAAGTGGAAATAAGTGGTAAGTACGCAATATGTCAACGACTAGCCCGAGGAAATATCTTATTATGGGTAGTCTCTCATTGGACAACCACTATGTCTATGTTCTTTCGCGTCGAAAGTATGTATACACTTAAAACCTAATAGCAGAACTTTTTTTATTTGAACAGTAAAAGAAACCCACAAGAAATAAACTGGTTAAGTAAAAAGAAAAGGCTTTGCCGAACGATATATAAAACAATTGATACAGTTTGAGTTTTATTCCGCAATTATTAGTACTTCTAGAGTCCACTTCTTCCCCATACTACGAGTGAAAGGGAAAATGTAAAGACTACCATTAAAGCAGCCCAAGCGAGACTTACTATATCCATGTGAATTATCTCCCCTATCTCTATGAATCTAAAAGAATTATTCCCTGATTGTTCACTAATCATTATTGTTCACTAATAATAGTGGAATCACTAGCGCAGAGTCAAAAAGAGATTCGTGTACAACGCCAGTGATGAAACAATAAAATAAATCGAATAATAACAAGTTCTTATATGATTTCTAGTATAATCGAAAAACATTAAGAACAAGTAAATATGCAGAGAAACTCTTGGAAGTATCAAGGGAGTGTTACTAACATGTAGGAATAATAAGACCTAGTCTTTCTTTTGTTGCCCTTCATTTCATTAAGTAAAAAGTATAACAATCGAGAATCAAAATAGATCACTATCTATCACATACCCCTTCCTTTCTCATTTGATCTAATTTTTAACGTCTCCCGATTTTCTCTATGAAACAATCAATTGGGAGACGTCCTATTACATTCGTGACTAGGGGTTATCGAAAATGGCGAATTTTTTTTTTTTACTTATCTAAGTAAAAAAAAAATTCGCCATTCAATATAATATTGATTGAATGCTGGAGCACTCCGAAACTTTCATGAGTCCGTATATGTATATAAAGTATCTCCTTCGCTTTCGCTTTCTGTAACTAAGAATTTTATTAAATTCCCTATCCATCTTTCCAATCTAATTCAAGACCCAATAAGTAGACACTACATTAGTAATCGAAGGGCTATCCTATCAAGATTTAACGATTCCTTTTCACTACTACAATCTTTCCTTGAAGCCCAGACGCAAGGATTTCTAGCATTTTCGAAAACGTAACCCCCAACGTATGTTTAGAATCAAGCAAATCTAAAGAGTCCTTTTCTTCCGCTTACTTCTGCTAAAAAAAATGCAAGTTATATCAGCAAAACATATATAGGTATTTTGATTCTTTTGTTGATGAGGCGACACCCGGATTTGAACTGGGGAAAAAGGATTTGCAGTCCCCCGCCTTACCGCTCGGCCATGCCGCCAAAATGATACAAAATGGATGAGAATATTCTTTTTTTTCTTAGGGGGGGTTACTAAGCTTATTTTTTTATTGTACTTGTATCCTGTTTTCTTTAATACCTTGCCTAAAACTAAAAGAAGGGCCTCCCTTTTTTGTTTGGATTGTGTCTATCTCTTCGATTGATAGTATCTTACAACACCCAATATCGAAAAATAAAAACTTTCTTCTGTTGAAAAAAAAAATGTGTATTTTCAGTCACAAGAGACAAAAATGAAGGACAAATGGGAACCATTAACTATTGACTGTTAATTCATGAACGATTCTTGGATTAAAATTGAAAATTGAGTTTCCCCTAATGATATAAGAAAAAAATCTCCAAAGTGATATCTAACTAAATCAAAATTGATACATAACTAATCAGTACTAATCAGTATTGATTCTTTTCAATAAAAAAGGACTTCTCATGCAATTATAACAGCAATTATGAGTATATGTAAACCCCAGAACATCAATTTATATAAATCTAATTGGGTGTCATATCTATATATGATGTCTATCTATGATGCCTATAATAATAATAGGAAATTTTCAGTATTTAATTTTTAAAATTTTTCATTGAATAGAAAATCGAAATTTTGATAGCACGACAGGCGCTGTCCCGAATATAACTGTAATAAAAGAGGAGACATATATTTATATGGATATCTATAGTTATACCCTATCCGCACATATTTAATAAATACAAGTCTGCTTACGCACTTCAATTGTATTCTACGAATTTTACTAAAAAAATATAGGTATCGGTAAAATATCTCTCTTCTATGCGAATTTTTTTTTAACACTTCAATTTTTCGTGGATTCAATTTTATTGTTCAAAAAAAAAACCTATATTGTTTTTAAGTATTATGTCTTTATCTCATTGAGCCGATTAAATCCTGAATCCATTTATAGTATCCAATCGGATTGGAATATCATAATAATGGTAGAAATTGAATCACTTTTGTTTTGATATTCTATTTGATATTCTATACAAAACTTCATAAATCTAAGTAGAATTTCTCAATTCCTTTCCATTTGTAGTTGTTGCAAATTCAAATTAGAGAATAAAATTCTTTTTATTCCTACGTTCATATGTATTTCATACATTACATCTATGGAGTTAGGTAAA